ATTGGAGTTATTGAAAGAATTATTTTCCAATAGTTCTACTTTGTTACGACTTGCCCTATAAGGGATGACGGGCGATTTGTGCATACTTTATTGCTTAGGTTAAAATAGCTTATAAAGAAATTTTTACTATTAAATCCAATTTTATGTTTTTATTTTAAATAATAATTTTAATTGTAACTCATCTAAGGCCTTTTTATTATCTATATATTGATTTGATATAAAAATATTTTCCAAAAATAAATTTTAAAAATATTTATAACAACTATACATAAAATGCTTACTAAAAAAGGTAAAAAATTATCGGGGATTATCGTTTATGAGACAAGTTCCTTTAATAAGAATAAAATACTGCCAAATTATTTAGTGTTATAAATACCAAGATTCAATCTTTTTAATAGGGTATCTAATCCTAGTTACTATAAGATTTTTAATATAAAAATTTAAGTCAAAAAATAAAAATTTCATTTAAATATTTATTTAAATTATTATGGGTTTTACAAAGTTTTTATAATAATTTATTCAAGCAGAAAGTTTAACCGCGGGTGCAGGCACTTAATGGCTTACTTAAAAATTTAGTTTAATTTAAGGTTTATTAGTGGTTAAATCCATTAGGAGTTAATTTTAAATTATTGTATTATTGGAATTTAAATTTTATAAATTAAAAAATAAAAATTAAATTTCTTAATTAAACATCAAGGTTAGATTTATTAACATTTTAATATGTTTAATTAATTCTAAAAGTTTTTTAAATTTTAAATTTAATACATTAGTTATATGTTAAATTAATAATAAATATTTATTCTTTATTTATGGGGGTTTTGATCGTTTTGGGAACTATGCTGACACTATCCTCAAATAATTGGTTTGGCGCCTGGCTAGGGTTAGAGCTTAATATAGTTGCTTTTTTAGCGTATTCTTTAGACAAAATAAATAAATTCAATGTAGAGAGATTAATTAATTATTTTTTAATTCAAAGTGCTTCTTCAATAGTTTTAATAGTCGAGTTTATTAGATTTTCTTTTAATTTTTATCCTGCTTATTTTTTTATTATGCCTTTAATATTAAAATTAGGGATATTTCCTTTTCATTATTGAGTTCTAGGGTTGAGAATAAATTTAAAGATTATTCCTTGTTTTTTAATGTTAACTTGACAAAAACTAAGCGCGTTATTTTTAATAGGTAATTATACTAATGCTTCTATGTATGTAGTGGTTATATTGAGAGGGAGCGGGTGCTTGTATTTTAGGGTAAGAAATTCATTGGTTTTTAAAATTCTAGCTTTCTCTTCTATTTTCCATCTTAGATGACTGGTTTCTAGCTTAATTTTAAATAGTATATTAACTCTGTTTTATTTTATATTTTATAGATTTAATCTTATATTAATCATATTATTTTTTAGCCAAAATATAGTGCGGCATTTCAATTTAATTGGAATTTTTAGTTTTAAAGGATTAATAATAAATTTAATTTTGTCTTTGTCCCTATTGGGGCTACCTCCTTTTTTTGGATTTTCTATAAAGTGAGTTTTTTTATATAATTTATATTGTCAAGACTTGATTTTTTTAATAATTTTAATAAGCTTTACTTCTTTAGCAAATATTTTTATGTATTTACGTTTAGGGTATTTTCATTTTGTAAAAAAATTAATGTACTCTAAAAGTGTTTTGGTTAAATATAAGGTGGGCTATTTTTATAGTTGTTTTATTTTATCTATTTTCATTCCTTTTTATATAATTTAATGAAAATAGTTTCTATATAATAAAGTTTACAACTTTACGCCTAAATCAGCCATTTCATTAAATTTTAAGTTATCTAAACTTGAGATTTTCAAGGTCTCCAAAATAAGTAAATTCTTATAAATTTTAAATGCAACGTTGGCTATTTTCTACTAACCATAAGGATATTGGGACTATTTATTTTGTTTTTGGGATATGATCTGGAATATTAGGTCTTTCCATAAGTATTTTAATTCGGAGAGAGCTTTCTAGCCCTGGTAGTTTAATTAGAGATGATCATATTTTTAATGTTGTGGTTACCTCACATGCGTTAATTATAATTTTTTTTATGGTGATGCCTATTTTAATTGGAGGGTTTGGGAATTGGTTGATCCCTTTAATGCTAGGTAGCCCAGACATAGCCTTCCCTCGGATAAATAATTTAAGATTTTGATTATTGCCTCCATCTTTATTTATACTATTAATAAGAAGAATAGTTGAGTCTGGAGTTGGGGCAGGATGGACCTTGTACCCTCCTCTTTCTGATAAATTAAGTCATTCTGGGGGTTCGGTAGATTTGTCAATTTTTTCTTTACATTTGGCCGGGGCTTCTTCTATTTTGGGGGCTATTAATTTTATTACAACAATTTCTAATATACGAAGATTTAATTTAAAATGATTAAAAATTACATTATTTTCTTGATCAGTTTTTATTACTGCTTTTTTGCTTCTTTTATCTTTACCTGTATTAGCTGGGGCTATTACTATATTGTTAATAGACCGAAATATAAATTCTTCTTTTTTTAACCCAAGAGGTGGGGGGGATCCTGTATTATTTCAACATTTATTTTGATTCTTTGGGCATCCTGAAGTTTATATTCTCATTCTCCCAGGGTTTGGGATAATTTCCCACATTGTTAGACAGGAGACTGGGAAAAGTGAAACTTTTGGGGTTGTGAGTATAGTTTATGCTATATTATCTATTGGGGTTTTAGGATTTTTTGTTTGGGCTCATCATATGTTTACTATCGGGATGGATGTAGACACTCGTGCATACTTTACTGCGGCTACTATAATTATTGCTGTTCCAACAGGTATTAAAGTGTTTAGATGAGCAGCTACGATAGTTGGGGGTCAATTTAAAATAAGTGATATTACTATTCTTTGAGCTTTAGGATTTATTTTTTTATTCACTTTAGGAGGTCTGACGGGGATTATTCTATCTAACTCTTCTATCGATATCAGCCTTCATGATACTTACTATGTTGTTGCCCATTTTCATTATGTTCTTTCCATAGGGGCTGTCTTTACTATTTTTGCAGGTTTTGTTTATTGATTGCCGTTATTTTCAGGGGTTAGTTTGAAAAAATCCTATTTAATTGGGCATTTTATTTTAACTTTTATTGGTGTAAATTTAACTTTTTTCCCACAACACTTTTTAGGTTTAAGAGGGATACCCCGGCGATACTCAGATTACCCAGATTGTTATGTTTCTTGAAATTTAATCTCTTCTCTTGGCTCTATTATCTCTTTAGTATCTACATTATTTTTTATTATTATTTTATGAGAAGGCTTAAGAAAAATTAAAAAAATATTTTATTTATCCTCGGCTGTGAATTTGGAGTGGGGGTTTTCCACTCCCCCCGAGTCCCACTCAATTGAGGAGGTATGTTTAATTAAAATTTAAATTAATGTCAAGTTTTTTAGAAGTTGGTTTTCAAAATAGTAATTCAAGTTTAATAGATCTTCTTATAATTTTTCATGATTATTTAATGGTAGTAGTTGTTGTAATTATAATTATAATTATTTATATAATTGCTTATATTAATTGAAGTAAATTTACTTACTTACACTTAAAAGAGTCCCAAGGGTTAGAGATTCTTTGGACTTTATTACCTGTTGTGTTGCTTTTATTTATTTTATTCCCTTCAATAAAAATTTTATATTTAATAGAGGAGACAAATCCTTTGGTTACTTTCAAGGCGATAGGGCATCAGTGATTTTGATCTTACGAAGTTTTAAATAATGATTCTTACGAAACGGATAGATTTTTAGCACAAAATACCCAAGGGTTTCGTCAATTAGACACAGATTTTCGTGTGGGTGTTATTAATCAAGTAATGACCCGGGTTTTGACTAGATCAACGGATGTCATCCATTCTTGAACTATTCCTAGTTTAATGGTAAAGAGAGATGCCATTCCTGGGCGTATCAATCAAATAAATTTTTCAACTTATCGGGCTGGAGTTTATTATGGCCAATGTTCTGAAATTTGCGGCGCTAATCATAGTTTTATACCTATTTGTTTGGAGTCTATCAGTGTTTCTTATTGGTTAAAATATTTGAGTAGCTTAAAATAAAGTAGCAGCCTCTTAAGCTAGCAGATAGTAAACTCTCAATTAAAAACTTAGTTAAATTATAATATAAATATGTCATATTTAAGTTGAGTAGTTTTTTGCCGCAAATAAAACCTATTATATGGTTACTTCATTATTGTTTAATTTTTTTTATTTATTCAATTTTAATAATTATAGTTCACTATTTAAAATTTGCACAATTTGTGTGTGTAGATTCAAGTTTAAGTCCTAAAATTTATCAATGATCTTGATAAACCTGTTTTCTGTTTTTGATCCTGTAAGATATTTTCATTTTAGATTAAACTGAGAGGCCATAGGAGCTGGGCTACTTATAACAGCTTTTACGTTTTGACCTAACACCCCTAAAGTAAATATACCATTAGGGGGTTTAATAAAGATTTACAATGAAATGAAAATGCTAATATCAGGGATAAGATCTGGCAAAAGAATTATATTCCTTGCAGTAATTTTATTTATTCTTCGTATAAATCTTTTTGGTTTATGGCCTTATGTTTTTACATACTCTAGTCATTTTGTTTTGACTTTTAGTTTAGCTCTCCCAATATGGGCAGCCAGAGTAATATACGGAGTAAAAGTTTCTGTGCGTCACTTTATGGCACATTTAATCCCTGCCGGGACTTCGTGGGCATTAGTCTCTTTTATTGCACTAGCTGAATTAATTAGCATAAGAATCCGTCCAGTAACTTTGGCTATTCGACTCATAACTAATATAATTGCAGGGCATCTTCTTTTAAGATTGTTAAGAGGCCAGGCTTTCTCCAACTTTAATTATATTTGGAAATGATTGGTGTTATTAATTCAAGTTTTATTGTTAGCATTAGAGTTAGGAGTCTCATTTGTTCAGTCTTATGTTTTTTCGATTTTAGTCTTACTATATTTAATTGAGGTTAATTAATGTTAATAAAAAATAATCACCCTTATCACATAGTAGATTTAAGTCCCTGACCTCTAATAACTTCTTTTTCAGCAATATTCTTAATATTGGGGGCGCTAAATATTTTATTTATAAAAATATACACGTTGGCATTAATTTCATTAATTTTAATTTTCATGAGAGTATATGGGTGATGGTTTAATGTTGGGGCAGAGAGTTCACTCCAAGGGTTGCACCTGTTAAAAGTAACGCAGGGGATTAAAATAGGCATAGCTTTATTTATTGCATCAGAAGTTTTATTTTTTTTATCTTTTTTTTGAAGTGTTTTTCATTTTACCCTAAGACCTACAGTAGAATTAGGCTCTTCATGACCCCCCTTATTAATCCAACTTTTCAAATTTTATGAAATCCCAATACTGAATACTATAATTCTTTTATCTTCTGGGGTGACAATTACTTGGGCTCATAAACTATTAATCTTAAACAAAATAAATTTTATATGAGGTTTTTTAGGTGCAACTATTTTATTGGGGGTTTATTTTACAGCTCTTCAGGCATTGGAGTACGTTGAAGCTTGTTATTGCATATCGGATTCTGCTTTTGGGTCTTCTTTTTTTTTAGCTACAGGTTTTCATGGGTTTCATGTTATTATCGGGAGAATTTTTTTAGCTGTTGTATGAGTCCGCACTTTCAGTAAAAGTCTCTCACTATCCAATCATTTAAGATTTGAGATGGCAGCTTGGTATTGACATTTTGTAGATGTTGTTTGATTATTTTTATTTATAACAGTTTATTGATGACCTATTAAATAATTTTATATCTTTATATTGCTGCTTACATTAATTTTATGTTTATTAATTCTAATTGCTACTTGAGGGCTGTCTAAAAAGACTAATAACTTTCGAGAGAAAGCTTCTTCTTTCGAGTGTGGGTTTGAACCTGGGGGCGGGTTTCGTTCTACCTTTTCATTACGGTTCTTTTTTATTTTATTAATATTTTTAATTTTTGATGTTGAGATTATTTTAATTCTGCCTATGGTCCAATCTATAGAAGTGCTAAATTTTTTTATCAACTCTTTAGTGTTAGTTAGTTTTATATTTATCTTATTTATAGGAGTTGCTTTAGAGCTTAGTATAGGTACTTTAAAATGATCCTAAAAATATAGTTTAATAAAAACATTTAATTTGCACTTAAAAGATATTATATTTTTGAAATTTTAGTTTATAAAAAAATATAATTTTTGTAAAATTAAGAAAAAAAATTTCTAAAATATTTAAAATTAAGCCGCTAACTTGATAAAAAACATTTAAATGTTTATATTTTATTTAATTAAATCTAAAATATCATTGTTAATGATAAAAAGTAAACACTTACTAATTAATAAATTTCTAAGAATTTAATTTTATTTTTATAATATTTTTTTGTTTAAGATTTATTTTCATTTATAGTCCTTTATTGATGTTAATTTTGGTTATTTTAAGTTCTTTAAATTTTTGCTGGGCTAATTTACTTATTAATAGATGGGTTTCATATTATTTATTTTTAATTTTTGTAGCTGGGATAATAATTATTTTTGCATATGTTACATCTTTGTTAAAGGATAAGCCCAGAAAGGTAAAAATATCTTGAAGTTTAAGTATTTTTTTATTTTCTGTAATTTTTTTTGAAAAATTAAATTTAGGGAAGGTTGAGTTTAGAGGAGGGCATCTCTTTAATGCGGAGTATTTAAGAGGTATAGGGTTTATTATAATTTATCTTTTAGTAATTCTTATTTTGGTTGTAAGGATTATTTTTTTTAATAAAAGTCCTATACGAGTTAGTTAATGTTAAATTTTAAATCAAACAGTTTGATTAAATCTATAAGAAGATCCTTAATTAATTTACCTTCCCCCTCGTTTATTACTTATAAGTGGAATTTAGGTTTTATTTTATCAATAGTACTGGTCAGTCAAATTATTAGAGGTCTTTTTCTGAGTATACACTATAAGGCTGATATTAGCCTATCATTTGACAATATTGTTATGATTGCACGGGATAGTAATATGGGGTGGGCATTTCGGTTATTACATGCCAATGGGGCATCTTTTTTTTTCTTAATTATATATTTACATATTGGCCGGGGGCTTTATTATTTTTCTTTTAATCAAAAATTAGTTTGGAATATTGGGGTTATTATTGTTTTGGTTAGAATGTTGACTGCTTTTGTTGGGTATGTCTTGCCATGAGGCCAAATATCTTTCTGGGGAGCCACAGTTATTACTAATTTAATTTCAGTTATTCCTTATATAGGTAAGTTTTTAGTTGAATGAGTTTGGGGGGGGTTCTCAGTGGGAATGCCTACTTTGAATCGGTTTTACTCTTTTCATTTTTTGTTTCCTTTTATTATTGCTGCTTTAGTATTAATTCACTTAATTTTTTTACATGATAAAGGCTCTTTTAATCCTTTAGGGGTTAATTCTAATTTTGATAAGATTAATTTTCATCCTTATTTTACTTGAAAGGATTTTATAAGATACCTTGTACTATTATTTTTATTAATCGTTATTATATTTAAATACCCCTATAGATTAGGGGACCCTGAAAATTTTATTCCCTCTAATCCTTTGTCAACCCCGCCGCATATCCAGCCAGAATGGTATTTATTGTTTGCGTACTCTATTTTACAAGCTATTCCTAATAAATTAGGGGGAGTAATCTTTTTGGTTATATCGATTCTAATTTTATCGATTTATGCCTTAATGTTTAAATCTAGTGTTATAAACAGAAGCTTTTTACCTGTTAATAAAATAATATTTTGGGCTTTTATTGTGAATGCTGTATTACTAACATGACTTGGAGCTTGCCCAGTTGAATCCCCCTATATTGAAGTTGGGCAGTTAATAACTTTATTGTATTTTTTATATTTTATGTTTAATAGAAGAGTTGCTGTTTGGTGGGTGCGGGTTGTTTTTTAGGTGTTTGGCTGATAAAAGCATAAATTTTGAAAATTTAGTATAATTTTTTAACATCTTATTTAGTAAATTTATTTATAATAATATCTTCAATATTAGACTTTTGATTAAGATAACTAAATAAATTAATAATATAAAGAAAATCCCTAAAAATAAAATAAGGTATGTTTTAAATGTTTGTTGTGTTCATAGCTCATTTTTTTTATTAAATTGAGATAAAATTATTTTTAGATTTAAGGGGCCTAAATACTCTTTTCATCCCATTTCTCTTTTTTTTATTAATTTTCATCTGAAAGTTAAATTTTTAAAAGGAGTATAAATTATAGAAACAGGCTTTAAGTTTCACATATTATTAAAATTATTAATAAGTCATGAAATTAATATTCTACTAAATTTTAAGGACCGAGAATAGTAAAAAGTAACCCCAATTAATAAGATTATCCCAACAATTATTTTTTCAGTATTAGTAATTATTAGCATCTCATTAGAGCTAAAATTAAATAAAATTCATCTTATAGCTCATCCCCCAAAGATTACTAATAAGGAGAGTACCCCCAAAGGAATTAAAAGTAGATTGGCTTCATGGGGGGTATAGTTTTTTTTCTTTTCGGTTGATACGCAAGAGATTAGCATTCGTAAGCTATAAAGTCTAGTGAATAAGGTAGAAATTAATAGTAAGGTTAAAATAAATAAATTAATGCCTTTAAATAAAAAAAATTCAATAATTAAATCTTTAGAGTAAAATCCACAAAGAAAAGGGAATCCTGACAGGCTTAAAATACAAATTACGATAATTATTGAAGTTAAGGGTAAGGATGTTATTAAATTTCCTATAGAACGAAGATCTTGTCTTATCGTTCTATGGATGACAATGCCGGCAGCTAAGAATAAAAGTCTTTTAAAAAAAGCGTGGGATAGAAGATGGAAAAAAGACAAGATTTGATTCCCTAAAAACAAAATTCTAATTATTAAGCTTAGCTGTCTTAGTGTTGAAAGGGCAATAATTTTTTTAAAGTCCATTTCATAGAAAGCGCTAATTCTTGCCAAAAATATCGTTGAACAAGAAATGATAATAATTATTGAGCTTAAGTAAACTCTTATTATCGGGGAATATCGAATAAATAGGTAAACTCCGGCTGTGACCAAAGTGGAGGAATGCACTAAGGCTGAAATAGGAGTCGGGGCTGCTATGGCAGCAGGTAGCCACACAGAGAAAGGAATTTGAGCTCTTTTAGTAATTCCTGCTAAAAGTAGTAGTATAAAAAATATTTTATAATTTAATATTAAATGAATAAAATTAAAGTTTAGGTTGCCAGAGTTTATTAATAAAATTAAGGACACAATAATGGCAGCATCCCCTAATCGGTTTCTTAAAATAGTAATAGCCCCAGAGATTATTCTTTTTGTGTTAGTATAATAAATTACTAATAAAAATGAGATTAGCCCTAATCCATCCCATCCTAATATAATCCCTAATATATTGGGGCTAAGGATTATTAAGCATATAGATAAAATAAATAACACTACTAAAGGAATAAATTTTTGGTAGGGATCTTTCCCTATATAAAATTTGCTGTATAATATTACTATTCTTGAAATTAGTATAACAATAGCACTAAAGTAAACTGCCATTCAATCCAGGTGTAGGATAAACTCGTAAGAAATAGAATTTAGCTCTATGATTGAGAATTCAATAAGTAAAAGAGAGTTTAAGAAAAATATAAAGAAAATAATTAAGGATATTAAAAAAATAATTAATGAGAGATTTAAATATATTCATAAATATGTAGAAAGCTAGGTTTATAGATCTGAATAAATCTCTACTTTCTATTCGTAGCACACAAATCAAAATTCTTAACCCTATTACTCTTTCTGAAACACTTAAGATAAGATAGTATAAACAAAAATTAATATAGCTTATATTTGATCCTTTAAAAATAGCAATTATATTATAAGTTAATAAAATAATAAATTCTAAAGTAAGAAAAATATAGATTAAATGCTTATATTTTATTAAAATATTAAGAAATAAAAGTACAATTAAAAAGTTAAAAACTAACATTACTTATAAAGATAAGCTAATAAAAGCTCTTGGGCTCATATCCCAAATATAGGTAATTCTTCTTTTTATAGCTCTTAATATAAATAGTATGAATAATTTCCAATTACACAGACCTACGGGAGAGCTAATATGATTGAGTGTAAGGCATTAAAAATTTTGATTTTTTAGGTGATATTTAAATATTAATCATAATACTTAAAAATATATCTTTACTACCACAAAGTAATATTTTTTTTAAACTATTTAAATATATAGAAAGAAATAATAAGTTTAAAGGCACCAAATGAAAACATCTTACTAAGTTTTCACTTAATTTTATAGGGGGGCACGGAAGAGAAAAGGAATATTGTTTCCCATGGTGGACTAATGAGTATAATAAAATAGTGTATCTTGAGGCCGAAAAAAAGATTATTATGAAAATAATAATGTAGGCATTTCTAGATATAAGAATACCTGAGGCTAAAAAAATTTCTCCAAATAATCTTAATCTTGGGGGGTTAGAGATATTCCCTACACAGGAGATAAACCATCAAATTCTAAAAGAAGGGATTATTTTTATAAAGCCTTTGTTTAATATAAAAGTTCGTCTCCCTAATCGCCAATATGTGCTTCCAAGCAAAAAGAATAGGCAAGAAGAGCAAAATCCATGCCCCAATATAAAATAAATGGCTCCTTGGTAGCTGAGCATTTGTATTGATATGAGTCCCCCAATAACTATCCCTATATGCACAATTGAGGATATGGCGACTAATATTTTCAAATCTACTTGTTTTAGGCATTTCCAAGACACGTATAGGGCTCCTATTAATGAAATGGATTGGGTAATAACTACAGGAGGGAGGTACCCATAAAAAAGTTTTAAATTTCGTATCAAGCCATATCCCCCTAATTTCAATAGGACTCCAGCAAGAATTATAGAGCCTGTCAAAGGTGCTTCAACATGAGCTTTAGGGAGCCATAAATGGAGTCCAAAAATAGGGAATTTAATTAAAAATATTATTCTTATAAGTGTGATAAAAATAAGGTTTATTCAAGATAGCCCAATCAAAAAAGAACAGGAAAAAAAATTATTTACTTGTAGCTCTTCACACATATAAATTAAATAAACTAAAAAGGGGATAGATCCTAATAAGGTATATATTAATATGTACACTCCTGATTGTAATTTTTCAGGGTTAGACCCCCACCCAGAAATTAAAATAAAAATAGGGATTAGGGAAATTTCAAAAAAAATATAAAATATGATCACTCTTTTTAAAATAAATACCGTAATTAAAGATAGCAACATTATATTCAGGACTAAATAATAAATTTTTGTGGTTTCTAATATTAAGTTTCTAATAATTATTATAAGAATGATAATAATAAATCTTATAAAAATAAGAAGGTATCTTATATAATCCAAGAAAATTGGGCCTGCGTACATATGTTTAACATATTTAAAAATTAATATTCTAAAGGTTAAAATCACTCCGGCTAAGCTTACTGCCCAATCTATATTCACCTAAAAGATTAGAAGCAATATTAATATAATAGACATTAATTAAGGTAAAATCTTTAAGTCCTAAGCTTACTACATTTATTATGCTAACTTAACAAGATGCTAAAATAAGTAAAATTTAATGTAAGTAAATTTATTTCATCTAATAAGTAAAAATTTTGATTTCGACTCAAATGTAGGATTTTCCTACTTATACCTTAATAGTTCTTAAAATTTGCAATTTTATATTTTTAATAAAATATAAGATGAGTAAATGTTTATTTTAAATCTAATAGAGTGAGCTGTACTGTTAGTGGGAGTTTTACTTGGGGTGGCATTTTTTACATTAATAGAGCGTAAGGTTTTAGGGTTAATTCAATTCCGCAAAGGTCCTAATAAATTAGGGGTTAGTGGCCTGGTTCAACCTTTTAGTGATGCATTAAAGTTAATCAGAAAAGAAGGGTTATGGCCTATTAACAGAAATTACATGCCCTATCTTTGAGCTCCTTATTTATCTCTTTTAATTTCTTTAAGAGTGTGATTAATTGTCCCTGGTATGGGTGGGATTTTAGATTTTAAATTATCTGCTTTATTTTTTCTGTGCTGTCTAGGAGCTGGGGTGTATCCTTTAATAATCTCAGGTTGGGCATCTAACTCTAAATATTCTTATTTCGGGTCCATGCGAGCCATCGCACAATCTGTTTCTTATGAAGTAAGACTCGCGATTATTATTTTAAGATATTTTTATATGTCTTATAGATTGGATTTTAAGGCCTTTAGAGAGTATCAATATAAAGTTTGATTTATTATTTTAACCTTGCCTTTAAGCTTAATATGAGGACTTAGCTTTTTAGCGGAGTTAAACCGAAGTCCTTTTGACTTTCCGGAAGGGGAGTCTGAGCTGGTATCAGGGTTTAACACGGAGTACGGGGGGATGATATTTGGGGCTATTTTCCTAGCAGAGTACTCATCAATAATATTAATATCTGTGGTAAGAGCTTACATAATATTTGGTGCAGAGTGGACTTCTTTAGGGTTTAATTTTATAGTTATAATCATTTTAACTTTAATTCTTTGGGTACGAGGCTCTTTGCCTCGCTTCCGATATGATTATTTAATAAATATAGTTTGAGGCATTTTACTGCCGCTATCTATTAGATTTTTGATTTGTGTGGCCGGCACAGGGGCCTACTCTTTATAAGTAATTAAAGTATATTATACATGCTTTATCTTATCGAGATAATTCTTTTTCAGACATTTAATTAAAAATAGTTTAAATAAAATTTAGATTTTGGAGATCTAAGATGTTTGTACTTTTTAAAGTTTTAATAAACCCAGCCTTATATATTGCTTGTGAAATTTAAATATTTTGCAAAATGACTTATAAATTAAAAGTTAAATATTAAATTGTGCCTTTTGTCTCAGGAGTTGATAAATTTTAGTAATACGGGTTTTCGATAGAAAAAAGATTTATTTTGTTATTATTTATTATATTATAATATAATATTAAATAATAAAATAGTTGTAATATGCTTTTCACTTTTTTAGGTATTTAATTTCATACAGCCAAGGCTACCTTTCAGCCTTTAAAGGCTCAGAAAAATATGGTAAAGCTTATTTTTAATTTATAAATCCAAATTGATTGAAAGATTAATAAAAATTTAATTTTTTATTTTTAAAAATTGTTACAAAACCCCTTATTTAAATATTAATTTAAAATATTTTAAAAATTCGTGAAATACGCGTAAATGTTTTAAGCCAAGCTTTAATGTTAACATTAATAAAATAATTATATTAAATAATTTTAGTGTAAAATAAACATATAAACTCGGCACAAGAATTTTAAATGTTTATCAAAAACATTGCTTTAAGGGTGTATTTTAAGCATAGCCTGCTCAATGATTTAAATAGCTGGGACCACTAAGGTAGCATAATCATTAGGGTTTTAATTAAATTCTGGCATGAATGGCTAAATAAAATTTCTTCTTTATTTATTTATTTAGAAAATTTAATATTTCAATAAGAATTTTGAAAAATCTAAAAAAGACAAGAAGACCCTCAAAATTTTATTAATTGAAATTTTATCAAGATTAATTTCTTTGGGGCAAAGATGATATTAATTTAAAATAATTATAAATTTTAGATCTTATTAAATGCACAGATGTAATTACTTAAGGGATAACAGCATAATTTTATTTTAAGACCTTATTATAAATAAAGCTTATGACCTCGATGTTGGATTAAAATAATAGTTAAGCATAAATAATTATATTTTAGGTCTGTTCGACCTATTAATTTTACATGATCTGAGTTCAAACCGCCGTAAGGCAGGTTGGTTTATATCTTTTTAAAAAATTAATCCCTACAGTACGAAAGGGCCTAGGGAGTTTTATTAAATTTTTTAGTGTAAATTAACATATCAAATTTTTATTATATATCTTTGTTTAATAATAAACCTATCTTTTCTAACAAACTTATTGTGGGCTTAAGGCCCCTAACCCAACCGGGCTCTTAGAAGGCCAGGCCTTAGCGGCGGGTCTACCGACCTCTGCCTAGGTCCCTGCTTAAGCGCCCCGGGCCCCTTCCAAACTTAGCTGGTGAGCCCCTTTTAAGGTTTGCCTTCACCCCTTGCTGTCAAAAGTAGCATCTGCGCAAAGTCCCAAACCTCCAACCAGGTAGCCACTCCGGCAAATACCCCCCGGTAGCGCTTTATTTTACCTTAGCCAAGACCACGCTTGTCTAGACCGGCCTTAGTCCTAGGCACCCGTGGGTGAGCCTATTGTAGCTTTTAGGTGGCACTTAGGCTTATAGCACCCCAAGACCTAAGCTTACCAAGCTGTGGAACCTTTATACCACCTCCCAATGGATTTTACCTTTAAAGGTTAACCTTGAAGCCAGGGCCAATCAGGTCAGACTTGCCTTAATTATTTTAAAAAGAAGCATTTTAAATTTAGGTGCGCTATAATTAATCTTGTAAACATTTTATACAATAAACTATTATAGATTTGGGCATACAGCCTGCCTTAGCTCAAAGCAAGGCTTTAGCGATGGGCCTGTCGCCCCTCCCCCCGCGGGTGCCTTGCTCAAGTTCCGCCTAAGCCCTTTTCAAATTTAACCCATTACTTTACGCCACCTTTGCAGGACCGCCTTAGCACCCTCACTCACTCAAGGCGTCCAGCCCCAGCCAAGCAGCGATCCTAGCGGGGTGCTCTTCCGGTAACACTTTATTTTAGCTTGGCCCCGCGGTGTTCATCCTAATTGGCTGTGGGCTACCTAATGCAATCTTAACGGCCATGCTTAAATAAGCCTGCGCCCTATAGCACCTGCCCAATTAACCTTGTCTGTGGCTAGCCCTGGCTGACTTATAGCCAACCTCTTGACAAGATTTCTATAATTATTTTTGAAAGAAGCATTTTAAATTTAGGCTCACATAGTTAATCTTACAGATTTGTATTACGAGTATAGAATAGGTCATGTTCGAATTATTTCGAATTATTTTCAATCGTATAATATAATTAAATATTTTATATAAATTATTTATTAATATTTATATATTTATTTTTAAATACTTTAGTGTTAATTTGATTATAACAATTTCCTTTATTCTTATCCTTAACTTTATTTTTAAAATAAAATCTAAAATTATTAATAATGAATCTAATTATATATAAATGTATATATATACGTGAAATTTCGTGAATTTTGATCAAATTTTGATGTTTTTTCTTAAAAATTGATCAAATTTTCCGAAAA